ACGCAACGATGATTTTTTTCAACAAACCATAAAGATATTGGAACTCTATACTTCATTTTTGGGGCTTGAGCAGGAATAGTAGGAACTTCTCTCAGACTTATCATTCGAGCTGAACTGGGCCAACCTGGTAGCCTAATTGGAGACGACCAAATTTACAATGTAATCGTGACCGCCCACGCCTTCGTAATAATTTTCTTTATAGTTATACCAATTATAATTGGTGGGTTTGGAAACTGACTTATCCCCCTTATACTTGGAGCCCCAGATATAGCGTTCCCGCGCATAAATAACATAAGATTCTGACTTTTACCATTTTCCCTAACCCTACTCCTAACAAGGGGGATAGTTGAAAGAGGAGTAGGAACGGGCTGAACCGTTTACCCTCCCCTAGCCGCCTCAATCGCTCACGCCGGAGCATCAGTCGACTTAGGAATTTTTTCTCTCCATTTAGCAGGGGTTTCCTCTATTCTAGGAGCAGTAAATTTTATAACTACCGCAATTAATATACGCTCTCATGGTATAACTATAGACCGTATACCTCTATTTGTGTGATCAGTATTTATTACTGCTGTTTTACTCCTTTTATCCCTCCCAGTATTAGCAGGGGCTATCACCATACTCCTCACCGACCGAAATTTAAATACTACTTTTTTTGACCCCGCGGGAGGGGGTGACCCCATCCTCTACCAACACTTATTCTGATTTTTTGGGCACCCTGAAGTATATATTCTTATTTTACCAGCCTTTGGTATAGTCTCCCATATTGTGACTCAAGAATCAGGTAAAAAAGAAGCGTTCGGAACTTTAGGTATAATTTATGCAATAACTGCCATCGGGATCCTGGGATTCTTAGTATGAGCCCACCATATATTCACAGTGGGGATGGACGTTGATACCCGAGCTTATTTTACATCTGCTACTATAATTATTGCCATTCCCACAGGAATTAAAATCTTCAGATGATTAAGAACCCTCCAAGGAACCCAATTTACCTACACCCCCTCTCTCCTATGGACCCTAGGCTTTATTTTCTTATTCACAGTGGGGGGTCTAACCGGGGTAGTCCTAGCAAACTCTTCAATCGATATTATCTTACACGATACCTACTACGTAGTAGCGCATTTCCACTATGTCCTGTCTATGGGAGCTGTTTTCGGCATTTTCGCAGGAATTGTTCACTGGTTTCCCCTATTTACAGGATTTTCTTTAAACCCAAATTGATTAAAACCCCACTTCTTTACTATATTCCTAGGAGTAAATATAACCTTCTTCCCCCAACATTTTCTAGGACTGAACGGCATACCGCGACGATATTCCGATTACCCAGATGCTTTTACCCCATGAAATATTTTATCATCCATTGGCTCACTCGTCTCCCTAATTGCCGTGGTATGGTTTATATTTATTGTTTGAGAAGCATTTATAGTAAAACGAACCACAAGATTCTCCCCATTTTTGAGAACCTCCATCGAATGGCAGCATCCCTACCCCCCCTTAGATCACAGATATGCTGAAATCCCCCTAATTTCTAACTTCTAAAATGGCAGATAAATGTATAGGATTTAAACTCCTACTAAGAAGATACTCTTCTTTTAGAAATGGCTTCATGAGGACACCTAGGATTTCAAGATAGAGCTTCACCTTTAATAGAACAACTAAACTACTTTCACGATCACACCATATTTATTCTCATCTTAATTACTACACTAGTAGGCTATATTATAGTTAATTCGACATTTAACTCCTTTATCAATCGATTCCTTCTAGAAAATCAAACCATTGAAATTATCTGAACCATTCTCCCCGCAGCCATTTTAATTTTTATTGCTATACCCTCTCTACGACTTCTTTATCTCCTTGACGAAACCAACAACTCAAGAATCACCGTCAAAACAGTAGGCCACCAATGATACTGATCCTACGAATACTCAGACTTCTTAGGTATTGAATTTGACTCCTATATAATCCCACTCACAGATTCCGAACCGCACTCATTCCGGCTTCTAGATGTAGACAATCGAACCATTTTACCCGTTAATACCCAAATCCGCTTAATTATTAGAGCTGCTGATGTGATTCACTCCTGAGCAGTTCCTGCCCTGGGAGTAAAAGCTGATGCTGTTCCAGGACGACTAAACCAAATTAGTTTCCTTATTAACCGCCCGGGACTTTTTTTTGGGCAGTGTTCCGAAATCTGCGGAGCTAACCATAGCTTCATACCCATCTTAATTGAAAGAGTTTCAGTAAACTCCTTTTTAAACTGAATCTCCTCAAACTCAGAAGCCTAATTTCATTAGAAAACTTTTAAGTCTAGGTCTTTTAAACCTAAAATAAGTAGATTTCTACTTCTAGTGAAAAATTAGTTAATACTAATAACACAAGCTTGTCAAGCTTGAATAATCTAATAGATATTTTTTAATGCCTCAAATAAGACCCCTTCTATGGCTCAACCTTTATATATTCTTTCTTTTAAGATTTCTTCTATTTCTGGTTGTCAACTATTTTTTTAACCAAACAAGTAAAAAACAAAAATTAATTTCTGACTTTAGAATCAATCAAAAACCCTGAAAATGATAACCAGACTCTTCTCAATTTTTGAACCCTCTTCAAGAATCTTCTCTCTCCACCTGAACTGAGTCTCAACATTTTTAGGCATTTTTTTTCTTCCGACTTTTTTTTGGGCTTCTTTGTCGCGGTGATCATTATTATGATCTTTAATTATAAAAACCCTCCATAAAGAATTCAAAACTATTCTAGGACCATCAAATGTAGGAATCTCCTTTATCTTTACAGCTTTGTTTAGATTTATTTTATTTAATAACTCCCTGGGGCTCCTTCCTTACATTTTTACCAGATCTAGCCATCTAACCATAACTCTAACACTCGCCCTTCCCCTATGGCTTTCTTTTATTCTCTTTGGGTGAATTAATCACACACAACATATATTAGGTCATTTAGTCCCCCAAGGGACCCCAAGAGCCCTGATACCCTTTATAGTATTAATTGAAACTATCAGAAATATTATCCGCCCCATAACTTTGGCTATCCGACTAGCTGCAAATATAATTGCAGGCCACCTTCTTCTAACTCTTCTAGGTAACATAGGGCCTCTTATACCCAATAAACTAATTTTTATCTTACTTTTATCTCAAATTTTACTTCTAATACTAGAGTCTGCAGTTGCAATCATTCAATCCTATGTTTTTGCTATTCTAAGAACTCTTTATGCTAGAGAAGTAAACTAATGTCATCACACAATCACCATGCCTATCACTTAGTTGATATAAGCCCATGACCCCTCACAGGGTCAATCGCAGCTATGCTTCTGACATCAGGACTCATTAAATGATTCCATCAATTCAACCCAGACCTTCTTTTCTTTAGATTTGTCTTGATTATTTTAACTATAATTCAATGATGACGAGACATTACACGAGAAGGAACTTATCAAGGCCTCCACACCTCGGCCGTGATAAGAGGGCTGCGATGGGGGATAATCTTATTTATTGTCTCTGAAGTATTATTCTTTTTTAGGTTTTTTTGAGCCTTCTTTCATAGAAGACTTTCACCAACTATCGAAATTGGGATATACTGACCGCCAGTAGGGATCCAACCATTCAACCCGTTCCAAATTCCCCTTTTAAATACAACCATTCTTCTTTCATCAGGAGCAACCGTTACTTGAGCCCACCACGCCATCTTAAACTCTAATCACGCTGAAGCAATCCAAAGCCTGGGATTAACCGTTATCCTTGGTATTTACTTTACCAGGCTCCAAGCCTACGAATACCTAGAAGCTCCCTTTTCCATTGCTGATTCAGCCTACGGAACTACCTTCTTCGTCGCCACGGGGTTTCATGGCCTTCACGTTATTATTGGAACTTCTTTCCTTTCTGTCTGCTTCTATCGACTTTTTAGTTTCCACTTTTCTAAAAACCACCATTTTGGATTTGAAGCAGCAGCTTGGTATTGACATTTTGTCGATGTAGTTTGACTTTTTCTTTATATTTTTATCTATTGGTGAGGAAGATAATTTTTTAGTATATTCAGTACATTTAGCTTCCAACTAAAAAGACTAAACCCTTAGAAAAATTAATCCTAATTATATTATCAATTATTTCACTAACATTACTAATTACATCATTCATCATATTTCTCTCATCCAACCTTTCAAAAAAAACTATTCTAGACCGAGAAAAAATGTCTCCCTTTGAATGCGGGTTTGACCCTAAAGATTCAGCCCGCCTGCCTTTTTCTCTACGATTTTTTCTTATTGCAGTAATTTTTCTAATTTTTGACGTAGAAATCACCCTTCTCCTACCTCTTGCCAACATATCTCCTCTCACCAACATCTACACATGGACACTATTAGCCCTGTTCTTCCTGCTAATCCTTTTGTTAGGACTCTACTTTGAATGGTGGAAAGGAGCTCTAGAATGATCTCAATAGAACTGTAGTCAACTATGATATATGATTTGCACTCATAAGGTGTTTTTAAACCTGTTTTACAAAATTAGAAAGCGAAAATTTGCATTTAGTTTCGACCTAACTCTTGGTTTAACCTCTAATTTTGGCTGAAGCCAAAATTAGGCTTACCACTGTTAATGGTAGAATTGAAACTTTTTTCCAGCCAAGGAGATTCATGCCAAAGAAAAAGCTTCTAACTTTACTCTTTAGCGGTTTAATTCCGTTAATTTCTCTTTTTTATAGTGTAAATGAACACATTACATTTTCATTGTAAAGCTGAAGAAATCTCTTCTAAATACTTACAGGCTCTTGCCACCTTTGCAACTTCAACACACTATTACTTTTAAAATATGTAAGTTTATACTAAAATAAAAAAAACAATAACTAACCAAAAAAAAAATCTCTTAACATAAATTATTACTATATTGCTCTGCCTAACCTGTAAAACTGCAGACTCCTTTATTAAACCAGAAAAACCCCCCTGGGCCCCAAAATATTCTAATCAACCCTTATCACTAATCTCAAATAAACGGCCGGCACCCTTTAAATTCCACCAAGAAAACTTGAATGTTAATAATAAAGGTATAAACCATATAGACCCACTAAATACCAAAGGAAAATATAACTGAATTGACTTTAATCTATATCTCACTCCCACTATATTCACGATATACCCCAATACCGCCCCAATAAAACTTAATAAAAGAGCTAAAATTTTCCAAATCAATCTCAAACAAACTATATAACACTCAGGGAATAAAACTCAAGCCAAAAATGCACCTCCTATTACAGCAGCCACACTAAGCAATCCCACTGCCCCCATTATTATCTTATAATCCTCCCTGACTACTATAAGGCCGCCTATCCCCACAACCCCCCTTAGACTATAATAAATTAAACGAAACGAATAACTTACAGTTAAACCCGTAGCTAAAATATATAATAAAACCCTGACTAAATTAATCTCCCTTATGAAAGCAACTTCTAAAATTAAATCTTTAGAATAAAATCCAGCTAAAAAAGGTATCCCGCATAAAGCTAAATTAGCTAAATTTATTCTCACAGTAGTCAAAGGTATCATTATTACCAACCCCCCCATACTCCGGATATCCTGGCTCTCCTTAACCCTGTGAATAATCACCCCAGCGCACATAAATAATAGTGCTTTAAATAGAGCGTGAGTCAGCAAATGAAAAAAAGCAAGGTCTAAAAATCCTAACGCCAAAACTCTCATTATTACCCCTAATTGCCTAAGGGTAGATAAAGCAATAATCTTCTTCAAATCAAACTCAAAATTTGCTCCTAAACCCGCCATAAATATAGTCAAACAAGAAACAACTAATAAAAAAGACTGAACTGATGAACCTCTTAAAGTTTCCCTAAACCGAATTAATAAATAGACTCCAGCAGTCACTAAAGTAGAAGAGTGAACAAGAGCTGAAACAGGAGTAGGAGCTGCCATCGCAGCTGGCAACCAAGCTGAAAAGGGAATTTGGGCTCTCTTAGTTATAGCAGACACACAAATTAAAATCTTTATCAAAAAAAACCTATCTCCCATCTCCCCCCCGTAATAGATAAAATTCCACCCCCCCAACGTAAATATTAAAGCAATTCTCAACAAAATTCCGACATCTCCCACTCGATTAGAGAGTACCGTCAACATACCGGCATTAGCAGACTTTTCATTCTGATAGTAAACAACCAAAATATAAGAAATTAAACCCAAGCCGTCCCAACCCAACAAAATACTAATTAAATTAGGACTAATAATCAAAGCTCCTATGGAAAACACAAAAGCAAAAACCAAATATATAAATCGATTATAATTCCCGTCGCCCCTCATATAATCCCCACTATAATATATAACTATAGAAGAAATAAAAAGAACAAAACTTAAAAATAAACATCTAATCCAATCAAAAATCAGAGACATAACAATAGAAGAAGAATTCAACGAGATAATATCTCACTCAACTACATACCTTAACCCCGACCCTAACCTTACTAAACCACCTCATATAAAAACTAAAGAACAAATTATTAAAAACACTAAACAAACCAAATGGATAGAAATTATTCAAAACACGATTTAAAATAAATATATTATATCTTTGGATTCACAAACCAACATTTTCTTTAAACTATTTAAATAAGATTAGTTTTAATAATTTAATAAAAAATACTGGTCTTGTAAATCAGAAATGAAAGTATTCTTAAAACTTCAAAAAAATGATATCTTATATTTTACACTTCCAGTAATCCTTGCACTAGCCCTCTTATTTACCCGGCTCACACACCCTCTCTCTATAGGGCTGACACTATTAACTCAAACAATCTTAGTTTGCCTCGTTACCGGCACATTTAATACTTCATTTTGGTTTTCTTATATTTTATTCCTAATTTTCCTAGGAGGTATATTAATCCTATTTATTTATATTGCCTCCTTAGCCTCAAATGAATCATTTCAAATTAACTTCTTATTCCTTTATACTTTACTCGCCTCTTTTATCCTTTCATTAATTTTTTTCCTTACAGACCCCCTAAGATTTTTTGACCCCCTATTCTCTTCTTCGAGAGAATTTTTTTTTCAAAATAAAGTTAGTCCTCCCCTTCTCTTAACCAATATAATTTATTCTCTCCCATCCTCTTACCTAGTTGCCCTCATAATTAGGTACCTCCTCCTCACCCTCTTAGTAGTAGTAAAAATTATTAACATTTCTTGTAGTCCCCTTCGCCCCTCTACCTAATTTAGATACAGAGAATAGTTTATAAAATATTAATTTTGGAAATTAAAGTTAAAAGATAATTTCTTTTTTCTCTGAAACCATCATGAAATAAAAATATTTTGGCTACTCAATCCTTTCGTACTAAAGCAACCTAACCCAACCTAAAAGATAGAAACCAACCTGGCTCACGCCGGTCTGAACTCAAATCATGTAAAGATTTAAAGGTCGAACAGACCCCCTCATGTAACTTCTACGTTACAAAGAACCTTTAATTCAACATCGAGGTCGCAAACTTTTTTGTCGATAAGAACTCTCAAAAAAAATTACGCTGTTATCCCTAAAGTAATTTACTCTGTTACCTTTATAAAGGTTCACTAATTCAATCATTATTGTATTGATATAAAAACAGTTATATAAATTATATTCTTGTCGCCCCAACAAAACATCTTTTTTCTAATTAACTTTATCTATTTATCTTATTTTTTAAAAAATTAAATATCAAACTTTATAGGGTCTTATCGTCCCTTTAGAACATTTAAGCCCTCTCACTTAAAAGTTAAATTCCATTTTTTTAATAAAGACAGCTAATTTCTCGTCTAACCCTTCATACAAGCCTTCAATTAAAAGACTAATGATTATGCTACCTTCGCACGGTCAAAATACCGCGGCCTTTTAGTTCCCAATGGGCAGGCCAGACTCTATAAACCTATCATACAGACATGTTTTTGATAAACAGGCGGAAACAAATTTTGCCGAATTCCTCTACTAAATAATACTTATATTATTACTCTTAATTCTATTTTCTTTTATACTTACACTATATACTAATATATCAATTATAACTACATCAAACAAACTTTAAAATATTTCCCTGTAACTATCTAAAAAAAGAAAAATTCAATAACCACAAATTTTAGTTGTAACACTATACTAACAAAGCTACTTCTAAGCCTAGTTAAACTTACTTCTCTTACCTCTTCATAAAACATTAAAACTTAAACAAAAAGCTCTCCCCTCCTGTTCCTTCATTTTATACACCACTATATAAAAACTAAATTCAACTTATTTCCAAAAAAACCAGATATCAGAAAACCCGACTAACATATCACCACTAAATTAAAATTTCAAATCTTTTTACTACAAAAACTCTAGCTATTAACTTAACTATTTTTCTTTCGGGATAAATATCATAACTAACTTATATAAAATATCCCTAATACACAAGGTACAAGCTCTTAACTCTACTTTTTCGATATATAATTTAATATTACTTCCGTTTTCCCTTACAGTACTCTAACCTATAGTTAATATAAATTCTTCTCTAACCAACTTAACCTTAAAAATATTTTTCTTACAAAAATCTAACAAAATTTAATAATCAAAACAAATCGATTTGCTCGATACCCTTTTCAACGTAAGTGAAATACTAAACTTTAGCTTTATTTTGTCACTCTTTATTTCAAATTCAAGACATAAAAATTTATAATAGAATTCTATCACGTCAACTATTTTAAGAAACTTCTTTTTCAAAATAAATGAAGTGGACACCCACTAACATAAAATTTCATAAAAATTATGAAATAATTAAAAAAATTCCCTCAAAAACTGGGAAAATCCCTTGCTTTCTAAATATCACTAAATTTGGGCCCACTTTTGCAAAAAATAATAGTCATAGTTTTTTCCCGGTGCACATTTTTAATTATTATTACCTTTTCCTATTATATCTATATATTACTATATATACATTTCTTTAAATGTATACTGAATTCCTTACGAATTATCTAATACTTAATTCTATCAATATGTAACATATATATAGGAGGTCACTGTATCTTTACGCTCTTTCTTTTATAAAGTCGCTTCTTCTTATATTCTCTAAGTATATAATGTTTTACGAATTATCTACTTTAAATGTAAAAAAGTAATCTAAGAGAGGAAAAAGCTTATAATCTGATCTCATTGTCTTGAGGATGATCTCAGATTATGCTTTTTCCTCTATCTAAAATTAAGACTTATCTACTCTTAAAGATAGCATCATTCCTCTATTGGTGTATTATAAATGCTTTCTTTTGTATATTAATTAAATGTATATATATATATAGTTCTTCACATTACCCCCTTTTACAATTTATTTAATTTTTTCTTCTTCCGTTTCGGTTTTTTCACGTCAACTATTTTAAGAAACTTCTTTTTCAAAATAAATAATGCTACATCCACTAGAATCACACTAGTCCTTAAAAGATCAAAACTTTTCGTGCACTTTACACCTGTATGTAAAACAAAAGATAAGCTAAACAAGCTATTGGGCCCATACCTCATTTATGAGAGTAAAACCTCTCTTTTTAATGCTTTTCTCTCCTTACAAAACAATATTTTTTTTATCTCTTATCTCAGGCACTATTTTATCTATTTCTTCCTCTTCATGGCTCCTTGCTTGGATTGGGCTAGAATTAAATCTTATATCTTTCATTCCCTTAATTTCCTCAAAAACTAATTTAATCTCCTCCGAAGCAGCACTAAAATACTTTCTAATCCAAGCCTTGGGATCAGCAATTATTGTTTTCTCCTCAACTATACTAACAATTTATTCTAGATTTTCTCTCTTAGCTATTTCTTTTGCCCTTCTTTTAAAAATAGGAGCTTGCCCGTTTCATTTTTGGTTTCCCCAAGTTATAGAAGGAATAAACTGACTTCATGCCACTCTTTTAATAACGGTTCAAAAATTAGCCCCCATATTTCTTATCTCTTACCTCACCTTTAATATATTTTGCTGAGTAGCTATTGCCGCCGCTGCCTGTTTTTCTGCTATTATCGGGGCAATTGGGGGCCTAAATCAAACATCTCTACGCAAAATCCTTGCCTTTTCCTCTATCAATCACATATCCTGAATACTTTTTTCAATATTAATCAACGAAACTTCATGAATTATCTATTTTGTCCTCTACGCCCTAATTACTACTTCAATCACCATATTATTTTTTTCCCTTCAAGCATACTATTTTTCCAACCTTATTAATGCCCAGTGTTCCACTCTCTCTAAAACTATTTCAATAATAGCTCTTTTTTCGTTAGGGGGTCTACCGCCATTTTCAGGATTTATCCCAAAATGAATTGTTGTCCAAGAAATAATCTACTGCTCTTATTTCCATGCTATAATTTTATTGCTGTTCTCTTCACTTATTACCCTTTATTTTTACATCCGCCTGTCTATCTCTTCCATCTCTCTCTCCCACCCTCAAAATAAATGAGTTAATAACTCTAATCACGTTACCTCACCCCTAAAAATCATTTTTTATTTTATAAACTTATTTGGTCTTTTAGTCCCCTCTCTTCTTTTTATTTTATAAGATTTTAAGTTAATTAAACTAACATCCTTCAAAGTTGTCAAAAAAAGTAAAAATCTTTTAAATCTTACTCCCACTAATAAGAAAGTTACACTCGTTTTTAGATTTACAATCTAACGCCTATATTCCTCAGCCACCTTATCGTCTAATAAAAATTAAAAATTACAACAGACCCTTTGACAACAATTATATTTAAAGGAATAATATGTATTGAAAGAACAAAATATTCACTCAATTTTCCCGAACAGCAAGAATATAATGAATTGATAAATAATCCATGCTGTCTTAAAGAATATATGTATAAAGTATACACCGCCCTAAAAAAAGACAAAATAGCAATTCCTCATATTCTAATTTTCCTTCAACTAACAATTCTTGTGATTAAACTAACTTCTCCTAACAAATTCAACGTCGGAGGAGCAGCTATATTACCAATACACAATAAAAATCATATTAAACCTAAATTAGGTATAAAATTTAAAAGCCCCTTCCCTACTATTAAACTCCGTCTACCTAAACGCTCGTATACAATATTAGCTAAACAAAATAAACCCGAAGAACACAAACCGTGACCCACTATTACTACTACAGCCCCATTCAAACCCCAATTTCTCATTAAAATTAAACCCCCTAAAACAAGTCCCATATGAGCAACAGAAGAATAAGCAATTAATGACTTCACATCAACTTGTCGCAAACATATAAATCTAATTACACCACCCCCCAAGACTCCCATCCCAATCCAAAACCAAACAAATATCTTGTTGATCCTAGAAAATACCACAAGTAAACGAATCAAGCCGTACCCCCCCAACTTTAAAAGTACCCCCGCAAGAACCATAGACCCCGCAACTGGGGCTTCCACATGAGCCTTTGGTAGCCATAAATGAAATATATACAAAGGAAGTTTAACCATAAACGCAAAAATAGTACAAAAGTACCAAAAAAAATTAATCCTGTAAAACCCCCTCACTTTAATTATTAATCTTATCGCCAGAGTACCCCCCGCTTTGTATAACCTAAACAAAGATACCAGCAATGGCAAAGAGGCAAACAAAGTATAAAATAATATATAAATACCAGCCTGGATTCGTTCAGGTTGGTAACCCCACCCTAAGATAAGAATAAATATGGGAACCAAAGACCTCTCAAACCTCACATAAAACATTAAAAAATCCGTGGAACAAAAAGTTAACAATAAAACAAACAAAAGAACTAAATTTACTATTAAAAACCCCCTGTAGTAATTATTATTTTTCTTTACGGCCTGCCTAGCAAAAATTATTATTATAACAATCCAGATCCTCAAACTAACTAAAATATAACTTAAATAATCTGTACCCAAACCAAACCCAATGTTAAAAAAATAAAAATCATGATTTAAATTTAATAAAACAAAAAAACATATAAATAATAAGCTTGTTTGGGTTAACCCCCATCTCCTAACGAAAGGCATTATAAACAAATTAAATATTAATAATCTTAACATCTTAATACTCCAAATCTCCTAAAATAATCATTTCCATGTGAACGAACAATAGATACTAATAAAGATAATCCCAACGCCCCCTCACACGCCGCTATAATTAAAAAAAATATCACAAAATAAACTTCTAACCTTACTCTAGATATGGATATCCTTAATCTACTAAAAATCCTTAGTATAATAAACTCAAGTCCTAACAAAACATTCAATAAATGTTTATATCTAAAAATAAATGCCCTAAGCCCCCTTATTGCTATAACAAAAAATACAAAACTTCTAAATCTTAATGAAAACATATATATTAATATATTAGAACAGGTTTAAAACTTTTAAAGTATAGAAAAACAAATGACTTCCCCCTTACGAAAAACTCACCCATTAATTAAACTAGCCAACAGAGCCTTCGTTGATATACCCCTCCCCAGAAATATCTCCATTCTTTGAAATTTTGGGTCATTATTAGGGCTCTGTTTAGTTGTTCAAATTGCCACAGGCCTTTTCTTATCTATCCACTTTTCCTCTCACATAGATTTAGCTTTCTCAGGGATCTCACATATTTGCCGAGATGTAAATTACGGTTGACTCTTCCGAACAATCCACGCCAACGGCGCTTCTTTCTTTTTTATCTGCCTCTATCTCCACATCGGCCGAGGTATTTATTACAGATCTTTTATCCTATTTCATGCATGAATAATTGGAGTTATTATTTTATTTATAACTATAGCCACAGCTTTCCTAGGATACGTCTTGCCTTGGGGACAAATATCATTTTGGGGAGCCACCGTAATTACCAACTTATTTTCTGCCATTCCTTATGCAGGAACCACCCTAGTTCAATGGATTTGAGGGGGTTTCGCTGTAGACAACGCAACTCTAACACGTTTCTTTACCTTCCACTTTCTCCTCCCGTTCCTAATTAGAGCAGCTTCTTTAGTTCACATTCTTTTCATTCATCACTCAGGAGCAAATAACCCCCTGGGGATTCAAACTTCTTACGACAAAGTTCCCTTCCACCCTTACTTTACATTTAAAGATATTGTGGGGTTTCTATTAATTTTTGCCCTACTCATGACTTTAACCCTCCTCCACCCCTATCTGTTAGGAGACCCAGACAATTTTATTCCAGCCAATCCTTTAGTCACCCCAGTCCACATTCAGCCAGAATGATATTTTCTCTTCGCCTACGCCATCCTACGCTCTATCCCCAATAAACTAGGGGGGGTAATCGCCCTAGTTTTATCCGTAGCTATCCTTATAGTCCTTCCCTTTACATTTGTAAGAAAATTCCAGGGCTTAACCTTCTATCCCATCAACCAAATTTTGTTTTGAAGCTTAGTTTCAATTGTTTTTCTTCTCACTTGGATTGGTGCGCGCCCAGTAGAAGACCCCTATATCTTTACAGGACAAACCTTAACTCTCCTTTATTTCCTCTACTTCATTGTTAACCCCTTAATTCTCCTAAGATGAGACAAAATTTTAGACTGATAGCTTAGTTTATAAAAATAAATACTTTGAAAGTATTAGTTAGAGAATAACTCTAGTTATTTCTCCTGATAAACAAAACTAATTATAAAATAAAAAAGCTGAGAGTCCAACAAAAAAAATTAAATAATTTAAAGAAACAGGTAAAAAACTCTTCCACGCCAAATATATTAACTTATCATAACGCATGCGAGGTAATGTACCACGAACTCAAATAAAAATAAATCTCACTATAACCAACTTTAAATAAAATCCCACTCTTACCAGAGTACCCCCGAAAAACAATAAAACTGAAACTATTCTTATAAACAAAATTCTCGCGTACTCTGCTATAAAAATCAATACAAATCCCCCCCTTCTGTACTCAGTGTTGAATCCCGAAACTAATTCTGACTCACCCTCAGCAAAATCAAATGGGGTGCGATTCATTTCAGCCAAACAAGATCTAAATCAAATCATTGATAAAGGAAATGTTAACCAAAAAAACCAAACACTCTCCTGGAAAACATTTAAAATAGCAAAATTAAACCCCCCGATTAAAATAATGTATGATAATAAAATTAAAGCTAACCTCACTTCGTAAGAAATAGTTTGAGCTACTGCTCGTAAACTCCCCAATAAAGAGTATTTACAGTTTGAAGCTCAACCTGCTCCTATTAAAGGATAGACTCCCACCCCTAAACAACAAAGAAAAAATAAAACCCCCATTTCTAACCTTAATAAACCAAAATTAAGTGGAAGAATACCCCATAAAATTAAAGAAACAAATAAACTAAACACGGGGGATAAATAATAAGGTAAAAAATTAGACCTGTTTGGAAAAGTCTGCTCTTTCACAAAAAGCTTTACAGCGTCTGAAAAAGGTTGTATTAATCCCATAAACCCTAACTTATTAGGCCCCTTCCGAATTTGAATATAACCTAAAATCTTTCGTTCCAATAAAGTAACAAAAGCCACCCCCACTAAAACACACACAATTAAAATTAAATACCTCACCGCCATAATAATCATAGTATTAAATACTTTTACCTATAGGACACTCCTATTTAATTAGATCCTAAATCTAATGCACCATCTTGCTCAAGTAAATTACTTTTATTTCTAGGTACATTTTCCAATACACCTACTATGTTACGACTTATTTCACTTTAAATGAAAGCGACGGGCAATATGTACATAATTTAGTGCTCATATCATAAAAACTTATTAAACTTTTATTACAATTAAATCCACCTTCATGATTTATTTTCATACATCAATCCGTTTAAATAAATTTTATTGTAACCCATTCTCCCTAACTTATAAGCTGCACCTTGATCTAATATACTTAATCTTCTTAGTTTCAATAATTAATTCTATAAAAATTATCTAATAATGACGGTATACAAACTATTAATAAAGTTAGTAAGATATTACGTGTTGTATCAATTTATAAAACAGGTTCCTCTAACTAGACTAAAATACCGCCAAATTCTTTAAATTTAAAGAGTCTATCTATTAATATTCTAGTTTTTAAATTTCCCTCTGAGTATAGTAGGGTCTCTAATCCTAGTTTATACCTCAACCTTACGAGCCTCTTTTATCTTCTGAACTTATTTCTAATCTATCTTGTAATAATTAATTTTACCTTTTATTTTTCCAGATTTAAATACACCCACTAACACAAAATAACTCCAACTGACAAATTTCTACTAAACCTTTTAGTCTAACCGCGATTGCTGGCACAAAATTTAATCAGATTTTTTATAATTCACCAAATCAAGCTAAAACTTAATATTTAATACTTTTTACTGCATCCTTGTGCTTCAATACCGCACCCAAAATTATAAAATATTTAACTTTACAACTTTCACCAAAACTTACATGTAATTTTTAATTATAAAATAGAAACCTAAGCAAGAATCAAACTTTCTTGTTAAGAAATTTATCCCTAACCCCTCCTCTAACCAAATTAGCCAAACTTATTTTTAAATATGCCCTCCCACCTATTATTAAACCCCTTTCTTAAAACTTTAAACTACTAATAAATTACTATAACGTAATTTCTTCATACTTGTGTGCATACAATATAGTGCCTGATAAAAGGAAAGTGCCGATAAGACTTATAATGTGGGGTCTCCCACCTATATTACAAGCTTTAGTAACTTATACATCTTCAAATTTGCAATTTGACGTCTTTTTTCCACTATAAAGCCGCTCATAATAACTTTACCCGTTATTTATTAATACTCTTATAAGTTTATATTCTTCAGCTAAAAT